GGAAGATGCAAAAATACGGAATTGTATCAAGAACTATGTACAAAAAAAAAGGAAAATATCCTCAGGTTTCGAAGGAATTGCACGTATAACAATTAAAAAAAAAATCGATTTGATCCAAGTCATAATCTATATTGGATTCCCAAATTTATTAATAGAGGGGCAAACACGAGGAATCGAAGAATTACAGATGAATGTACAAAAGGAGTTTCATTCTGTAAACCGGAGACTCAACATTGCTATCACAAGAGTTGAAAAACCTTATGGACAACCTAATATTCTTGCAGAATATATAGCTTTACAATTAAAAAATAGAGTTTCGTTTCGAAAAGCAATGAAAAAAGCTATTGAATTAACTGAACAAACAGATACAAAAGGAATTCAAGTGCAAATAGCAGGCCGTATCGACGGAAAAGAAATTGCACGTGTTGAATGGATCAGAGAGGGTAGAGTTCCCCTACAAACAATTCGCGCTAAAATTGATCATTGTTCCTATACAATTCGAACTATTTATGGAGTATTAGGTATAAAAATTTGGATATTTGTAGACGAGGAATAATCAACCTTGTCTTCCCATTCTGTCCAGTGATAAAACAAAAAATGACAAACTCTTTCATTCTTTTTTCGTTAAAAATAAAAAAATGAACAATTCTAATTCTATAAGGTTAAATATAAATTCGATTGATCATTTGGTATAATTGCTATGCTTAGTGTGTGACTCGTTAGTTTTTTCTTTATAGTTTCAAGTTGGGATTCAAAAAAAAAAAAACAAACTGACCCCTGCTATAAACTTTGTAATTATATAAAATAAACTAATAACCAACTTATTGCTTCGTATTGTCGAGATCCCAAGAAACAGTCACTATATGAATGAGTGGATCTATCATATGGTTGTAGCAACTGAAATTCTTTCAACAAAAAATAGATCTGATTATGGGTTGTAAAGCAAAAAAAAAAAATAAATAAAGGGATGTGGATAAATGGAAGGATGATAGAAAGAAAGAACAAAAATATCAATGATATATGATTCCAATATGTATGGTCTATGAATCACGTCATAAAGGGCAGTGTGATAAAGCATCAATACTGATAATCAATACTGATAAGATAATTATAAATATAAGAATTTCAAAATGAAATAATTAAAAATAGAATAAAATAATAAAGAGCCTTCAGGTTAATAAAAACTGAGGAAATTGACTTGGGAACGAATTTTGTTGGAAGCTCCATTGCAAAGTTCGGACCTAACCATTAATGGAGAAGCTATGGGAACGACAGAACCTGTGACTGCATAGGCTTCTATTGAAAACGAATCCTAATAATTCATTGGGTGGGATGGCGGAACGGACCAAGAAAAAATTGATTTATTCTGAGAGGTTATGAATTGAACCTTCGAATGAAACAGGAAAGAGTAAATATTCGCCCGCGAAACCTCTATTTATTGGATTACAATCTTTTGTCGTAATTCGATAGAGGTAAAAAAAAAATAAGGAAAGGATTCGTCATGTTATAAAAATAAAAAAGAGAAACATTACATTATCTATAAAGATACATAAATGTACACACACGTCTAGCTGTATTGTATATCTTGTATCTACATCTTCCTTCTTATGTAAGAAATTAAATATCAATAAAAGCCATTACTTGGTGTATTATCTATTAATGTGTACCTATTAATGTGTATCTATAATATTATTTTATTGAATTTGAATCCTTTCATTCGCGAGGAGCTGGATGAGAAGAAACTCTCATGTCCGGTTCTGCAGTAGAGATGGAATTAAGAAACAACCATCGACTATAACCCCAAAAGAACCAGATTTCGTAAACAGCATAGAGGAAGAATGAAAGGAATATCTTGTCGAGGCAATCATATTTGTTTCGGCAGATACGCTCTTCAGGCACTTGAACCTGCTTGGATTACAGCTAGACAAATAGAAGCAGGGCGAAGAGCAATGACACGATATGCGCGTCGTGGTGGAAAAATATGGGTACGTATATTTCCCGACAAACCTGTTACAGTAAGACCCGCGGAAACACGTATGGGTTCGGGGAAGGGATCCCCTGAATATTGGGTATCCGTTGTTAAACGGGGTCGAATACTTTATGAAATGGGTGGAGTATCAGAAACTGTAGCTAGAGCAGCTATCTCAATAGCTGCGCGCAAAATGCCTATACGAACTCAATTTCTTATTTCAGGATAGAGATGTAGAACTAAAAAAAAAAGGGGTATTGGGGATGAAAAAACAACCGCAGGTTTATTTATTTCTGGACGGACAATATTTCTTTTTTTTCTTTCATACTTTTGCATTGAAATAACAGATTGAAATAAAAATGATATGATTCAACCTCAGACCCTTTTGAATGTAGCGGATAACAGCGGAGCTCGAAAATTGATGTGTATTCGAATCATAGGAGCTGGTAATCACCGATATGCTCATATTGGTGATGTTATTGTTGCTGTAATCAAAGAAGCAGTTCCCAATATGCCTCTAGAAAGATCAGAAGTAATTAGAGCTGTAATTGTACGTACATGTAAAGAACTCAAACGTGAAAACGGTATGATAATACGATATGACGACAATGCTGCAGTTGTCATTGATCAAGAAGGAAATCCAAAAGGAACTCGAGTTTTTGGTGCGATCGCTCGAGAATTGAGACAGTTAAATTTTACTAAAATAGTTTCATTAGCTCCCGAAGTATTATAAATAGTAGTAGATGAGACTATGATATAGTATAGGGTATCTGAAATAGATCAAATAGATCAAATTAGTAGATTGTGTCTCACGTATATACTTTATAAAAAAAAATAAAAATAAAAAAAAGGAAACATGTTGATTATATCAAAATTAGGAGGAACCTATAATTCTAGTTCGTCATGGGTAGGGACACTATTGCCGATCTAATAACTTCTATAAGAAATGCTGACACGGATAAAAAAGGAAGGGTTCGAATAGCATCTACAAATATCACCGAAAACATTATTAAAATACTTCTACGAGAAGGTTTTATTGAAAACGTTCGGAAACATCAGGAGAGTAACAAATATTTCTTGGTTTCAACTCTGCGACATAGAAAAACCAGAAAAGGAATATATAAAACTAGAACCATTTTAAAGCGTATCAGCCGGCCCGGCTTACGAATTTATTCCAACTATCAACGAATTCCTAAGATTTTAGGTGGAATGGGAATTGTAATTCTTTCTACTTCTCGAGGTATAATAACAGATCGAGAAGCTCGACTAGAAAGAATTGGAGGAGAAATTTTGTGTTATATATGGTAATCTTCCACCTCTGGTATCCGAATTTGATCTCTAACTTCCTATTTGTAAAATAGAGAGGAAAAGTGAGTTATATAACTATTCCTCCATTAGTTGATACTTCAAGGAGGTTACCTGGAATGAAAGAACAAAAATTGATTCATGAGGGTTTAATTACTGAATCACTTCCCAACGGTATGTTCCGGGTCCGTTTAGATAATGAAGATCTAATTCTAGGATATGTTTCAGGGAGGATCCGCCGCAGTTTTATACGGATACTACCGGGAGATAGAGTAAAAATTGAAGTAAGTCGTTATGATTCAACCAGGGGACGTATAATTTATCGACTTCGCAACAAAGATTCGAATGATTAGGTTATTTTTTTAACCATGGGTATACAATTCGAAGTTAAAAAAATAAATTCAAGAGACTTATTCTCTTCCAAGAAGTGGATTCAGAATTAAGGTAAGGAATAAAAAATATGAAAATAAGGGCTTCCGTTCGTAAAATTTGTGAAAAATGTCGACTGATTCGCAGGCGTGGACGAATTATAGTGATTTGTTCCAATCCGAAACATAAACAGAGACAAGGGTAATTCTTCTAAAAAAGAACTTTCAAAAAAAAAAATATATATATATGTAAAAATAAGGTAAAGGATCTGTTTTAACATGAAATGGATATCTCCGTATCTTTTCTTTTTGTATATTTCTGACTCATAAATATGAGATGATAAAATATGACAAAAGCTATACCAAGAATTGGTTCACGTAGGAATGGGCGTATTGGTTCACGTAAGAATGGACGTAGAATACCAAAAGGCGTTATTCATGTTCAAGCGAGTTTCAACAATACCATTATAACTGTTACAGATGTACGAGGTCGGGTAGTTTCTTGGGCCTCCGCCGGTACTTCTGGATTCAAAGGCACAAGAAGAGGAACACCTTATGCTGCTCAAGCCACAGCGGTAAATGCTATTCGTACAGTGGTTGATCAGGGTATGCAACGAGCAGAAGTTATGATAAAGGGTCCTGGTCTCGGAAGAGATGCAGCATTACGAGCCATTCGTAGAAGTGGTATATTATTAAGCTTCGTACGTGATGTAACACCTATGCCACATAATGGATGTCGACCTCCTAAAAAAAGACGTGTGTAGAAATAAGAATTAAACCGATTTCAAGAGAAATAAATGATCAAATAATAATACTAGTATAGTATGGTTCGAGAGGAAGTAGCAGGATCCACTCGAACACTACAGTGGAAGTGTGTTGAATCAAGAGTAGACAGTAAGCGTCTTTATTATGGTCGTTTCATTCTGTCACCACTTATGAAAGGTCAAGCTGATACCATCGGTATTGCCATGCGAAGGGCCTTACTTGGAGAAATAGAAGGAACATGTATCACACGTGCAAAATCTAAGAAGGTGCCACATGAATATTCTACGATAGTAGGTATTGAGGAATCAGTACATGAAATCTTACAAAATTTGAAAGAAATTGTATTGAGAAGTAATCTCTATGGAGTTAGAGACGCGTCGATTTGCGTAAGGGGTCCTAGATACGTAACCGCTCAAGATATCATCTTACCACCCTCCGTAGAAATAGTTGACACGACACAACATATAGCTAACCTGACGGAACCAATTGATTTGTGTATTGGATTACAAATCAAGAGAGATCGCGGATATCGTATGGAACCCATAAATGACTCTCAAGATGGAAGTTACCCTATAGATGCTGTATTCATGCCT